GAATACAACCCCCGTTTTTCTTTAGATCTACTTGTTTCACTCCGATAGTATCATAAATTGAGTCAATGCATAGGAAATGACTGCATTTCCATACTATTAAGTTAAGTGAAATACAGAAGACATAATCCGGATTATATCACATTACTTACTTATATTACTGGATATTACGGAGCCTATATCATGCAGGATATGGTAGAGTCTGATCATAGAAAAGATTCTCTTCAAGCGAACCGGCCTATCCTCCGTAGGGGACTGGCGCGGTGGTTGGAAAAAAGACACATTTAATTATGAATTCAAATGTGGCAGATAAGATCAAGTCATACTGCACGGCCCAATCAATAGTTCAAGTCACACACTCCCATAATCCATTATTTTTTCGGAGAGTTCCCTTCAACTATTCGTGTATATCAAATAAAGAATGCAATTTATTTTGTTAAGTTGAAGGGAAATATCCAAATACATGTCTTATTTTTTTTTTAATAATGCATATTTGTAGCAATGAAATACTATATACTCCTCCCCAAAATGATTGATTACAAATATCTATGATTCATACTCTCTATAAAGGACCGGAAATGCCTTGCTTACGTATCATTGGAAAGTGCATTAACATGAATACGGCAGTAAGAAGAGGTAATACAAAAGTATGTAAACTATAAAAACGAGTCAAGGTAGATTGTCCCACACTAGCGCTTCCGCGCAATAACTCTACCACCGACGATCCTATTACAGGAATAGCGTCGGGTACACCTGTTACAATTTTTACTGCCCAATAACCAATTTGGTCCCAAGGTAAGGAATAACCGGTTACACCAAAGGATGCAGTCAATACACCCAAAACTACACCTGTAACCCAAGTCAGTTCGCGAGGTTTTTTAAAACCACCGGTGAGATACACGCGAAATACGTGCAAGATCATCATTAAGACCATCATACTTGCCGACCATCGATGAACTGATCGGATTAACCAACCAAAGTTAGCCTCAGTCATTATATATTGAACAGAAGCAAAAGCCTCCGTAACGGTCGGACGATAATAAAAAGTCATAGCAAAACCCGTCGCTACTTGGACTAAAAAACAAGTAAGTGTAATTCCTCCTAAACAATAAAATATATTGACATGAGGAGGAACATATTTACTAGTTATATCATCGGCAATCGCCTGAATCTCAAGACGTTCTTCGAACCAATCATAGACTTTATTGAGATAGGTAAACCAAAGGACCCCCCTGAGAACCGTATATGAGAATTTCATCTCGTACGGCTCAAACAAAAATACTAGTTATTTGGAAAACAGATATGTGGAATAGAAAGTTTTAAACTTCTTAACTTAATCCTATGATTCCAATCTTTTTTGAAGATAAAAAAAATGGAAATCCAAAAGGTATTCTTTGTGTTTATAATGCCAAAATTTCAAGTCGGCTCACTCATCTTTTCTCTTGATCGTTACCGGCCTCTTGAATATTCTATTATTCACCTAATTTTTTTTTGTCTGTATTTAATATGATTTTACTGTTGTTTTATTATTATTATTGATAGGAATTTTCTTGTTAAGACCCTATAGAATCAATTCAAAAACCTCAGATTCATACCAGAACCACGATGATTTCAAAAAAAACCTTTAATCCAAGTCCAAAAATTCTCTGAGTAAGAACTGCTGGATCATCACTTATTCAATGAATAGATATAATGAAAAAAAAAAAAATACAAAAAAAATTATTTTTATCGTCCATTGATCAAAATAAAGATAAGCGGCGGCAGTTTAAAAGAATAAAAATCGTTCTATTTTATTACTCTTTAATTTTTTTTCGTCCGGTTGCGAGGTCTAAATAGAAATCTTAAGTATGAATCATAGTTCTAATACTTTAGAATCTATTTCTTTTCTATATTCCGTGCTCCAGATATTAGAATAAATATCTGACGGGGTAAAGCCATCTCTATCAAGATAAGAAAGATGACGTATCCTTTTTATGTTCTGTACTATCAATAGGATCAATTGTAACAAGTCACACACTCATATTCCGGAAATACAGAAACAAAGAAGTTTCGCGGTCGAACTACCAAATAAAAATGGAATGGTCTAAAAATCAACGACCTAAATGCTAAGCTAAACTTTACTTTCTATTGAAAAACTAGTTAGTTGGTTCTTGTGAATCTAATTCTCTAATTAGAAATTTGGTCCAGTAAAATGGACGAATTATAAATCTCTAAAATAATAGAGAGAAATACCGCAAATAGAGCCATTGCAATACCCATCAAAGGGGTAGTTCCCCATCCCGGAGCTACTTTACCATATTCTGAATTCAACGGTTTCAATAAATCTCCTACAACAGTTCGTCTTGGACCAGATCTAGAACTACCCTCAACGGTTTGTGTAGCCATAAATCCTATTTTTTTTTTTTTTTTTTCATTGAGATCTGTTGACTTTGTATACCATTCCGCTGTAAAATACCCTATAGATCCATTGTAGTCTTGATATTATATAATCATGGAAACAGCA